GCTTGGCTTACAAAGTTGATTATGATCAAGTGCTTTCTGGGTTGTCTCACATCTTGCTTGTGATTCGCCCTGATCCCCAAAAAAGATCAAGATTTTTCACATACAAAGGATTTACTTGTTACTAATATAGTCTAGCCTTTGCTCTTCTTTAGATCCCCTGTTTCACTCCAATAGTATAATAAATCAGGTCGATGCATAGGAAATGAATGCATTTCCGTACTATGTAAGAAAAAAAGTAAAAAAAAGCCAAAACATATGAATTTTTATTAGGCCAAATTCCTTATTCTGCTGGATCTTACGGAGCCCGTTCATGCAAGACATCGGTCGGGTCTTCTGATCATAGAAAAGATTCTATTCAAGCGAACCAGCCTATCCTTTGTATGGTAGGGAGCTTACGCGGTGGTTGGAACAAAGACACATTTGGTTGTGAATTCTAATGTAGCAGAGAAAGAAATATTTCTGCACGGCCCCAATCAATAGTTCAAGTCACACACTCCCATAATCCACTTTCTCTTCGGAGAATTCCCCCCAACCATTCATGTCAAATAAATAATAGAATAGTGGATAGTTGAAAGGAAATATCCAAGTACATGTCTTATTTTTGTTTTAATAATCCATATTTGTAGCAATGAAATACTATATGTTCCTCCTCAAACTAATAAGATAAATAATGAATTCCAAATCTCTATGATCTGATCTATATTCTCTATAAAGGACCAGAAATGCCTTGCTTACGTATCATTAGGAAATGCATTAACATAAATACGGCAGTAAGAAGAGGTAATACAAAAGTGTGTAAACTATAAAAACGGGTCAAAGTGGATTGTCCTACACTAGCACTTCCACGTAATAACTCTACCAAAGGCGATCCTATTACCGGAATAGCTTCCGGTACGCCTGTTACAATTTTAACTGCCCAATAGCCAATTTGGTCCCGAGGTAGAGAATAACCTGTTACACCAAAAGATGCAGTCAATACAGCCAGAACCACGCCTGTAATCCAAGTTAATTCCCGAGGTTTTTTAAAACCACCAGTGAGATAAACACGAAATACGTGCAGGATCATCATTAAGACCATCATACTTGCCGACCATCGATGAACCGATCGGATTAACCAACCAAAGTTAGCTTCAGTCATTATGTATTGAACAGAAGCAAAGGCCTCCGTCACGGTCGGACGATAGTAAAAAGTCATAGCAAACCCTGTAGCTACTTGTACTAAAAAACAAGTAAGCGTAATTCCTCCTAGACAATAAAATATGTTAACATGAGGAGGAACATATTTACTAGTTATATCATCTGCAATCGCCTGAATCTCGAGGCGTTCTTCGAACCAATCATAGACTTTATTGAGATAGGTAAACCAAGAACGAGGACTCCCCCTCTTAGAACCGTATATGAGAATTTCATCTCGTACGGCTCAAACAAAAACACCCAAATACTGGCTGAAAAAAAGGGAGAGAGAATAGAAAGTTTGAAACTTTTTAATCCTTTCATTCAATCTTATCTTATCTAAAGAAAAGATACAAACGAGTAAAAAAAAATAGAAAAGCTCTTCTTTTCTTTGTAATTAGAATGCCAAAAACTCAAGCCGGCACATTCGTCTTTATATTGATCATTCCAGGCCTCTTGAATCTTCTATTTACCCACCTAATTTCTTTTTCTTTGCTTTGATTTATTATTTGAATATGATTTTTTGCTTGTTTTCTTTATTATTGATAGGAATTCTCTCGTTAAGACCCTATGAATCAATTGAAACCCCAGATTCATACTAGAACCACGATAATTCAATAAAACCCTCAAACTAAGCACAAAGATTCCCTGAGTAAGAATCATTGGATCATCAACTTATTCAATGATTAGATAGAACAGATATAACAATAGAAAGAAAGCTTTGTCTTTTGATCAAAATAAATAATATAAGGAAATGAGAGTTTGAAAGAAGAAAAAATCTTTCTATTTAGAATAGAATTCATTTTGAAATTTTTTTTGAGTCCGGCCGCGAGATTTGAATATTAAGTATGAATCATAGTTCGAACACTTCGTGATCTATTTCATATATTCCGTGCTCCAGATACTCAAATGAATATTCGACGGGGTAAAACTATCTCTATCAAGACGACAGATCCCTTTTCTGTACTATCAATAGGATCAATTATAACAAGTCGCACACTCATATTCCGGAAATACAGAAAAAAATCAATTTTGCGGTCAAACTGCCAAAGCAAAATGAGCTAAAATACGAGACCTATTCACTTTTTTTGTATTTGTATTGAAAAACTCGGACTTCGCGGTTCTTGTGAATCTAATTCATCGCAATTCCATCCAGTAAAACGGAAGAATTATAAATCTCCAAAATAATAGATAGGAATACCGCAAATAGAGCCATTGCGATACCCATCAAAGGAGTCGTTCCCCACCCAGGGGCTACTTTACCATATTCCGAATTCAATGGTTTCAAAAAATCCCCTATAACAGTTCGCCTTGGACCAGATCTAGAACTACCCTCAACAGTTTGTGTAGCCATAATAAATCTTATTTTGCATTCAGTGGGATCTGTTGACTTTGTATACTATTCCGTTGTAAATAAACGATATTATCATAGATCCATTGTGGTCTTGAAATTATATATATATAATAATGGAACCAGCAACCCTAGTCGCTATTTCTATATCTGGTTTACTTGTAAGTTTTACTGGGTACGCCTTATATACTGCCTTTGGGCAACCCTCTCAACAACTAAGAGATCCATTTGAGGAACACGGGGACTAGTTGAAGTAATGATTGACGTAATGAGCCCCAAAATAGAATATTTTGGGGCTCATTACGTCAACTGAGATAATGAAAAATCATTTCATTTTTTTAGTTGGAACTTTAGGCGGTTCTCGAAAAAAGATAGCGAAAAAAATTATCCCTAGAGTCGATACTAAGAGGAATGTATAAACCAATGCTTCCATAAATTTGATTGTGGTTTACAATTATAGCTTCCATGTCTGTTTATTTTGGATCATCTCCTGGATAAAGAAAGAACAAGGGTAAAAAAAAGACAGTGATTGAAATCAATATTTTTTAGCGTCCTAAGCCTATGTCAAATCACAAACAGAAAATAAAAAATAGAAGCAAAAATAACAAAGCAATCTTGAATCAAACTACTTGTCTTCTTGTAGTTGGATCTCCAAGTTTTTGGAATGCTCCAAATTCTACTTGAGCATCTAAATCCGGATCAATACCAGCAAAAACATCTCTGAACAGGGTTCTAGCACCATGCCAAATGTGCCCGAAGAAGAAGAGCAGAGCAAACGAAGCATGCCCAAAAGTAAACCAACCTCTTGGACTGCTACGAAAAACACCATCAGATTTCAAAGTAGCACGATCTAATTCAAAAATTTCACCCAATTGAGCACGCCTAGCATATTTTTTCACAGTAGCAGGATCACTATAACTTACTCCATTGAGTTCACCACCATAGAACTCAACAGTTACACCTACTTGTTCAACACTATACTTTGATTCTGCCCTTCTAAAAGGGACATCGGCTCTAACAATTCCATCTCCGTCTACCAAAACAACCGGAAATGTTTCAAAAAAAGTAGGCATACGACGTACAAAAAGTTCGCGCCCTTCTTTATCTCTAAAGATAGGGTGTCCTAACCACCCAACGGCTATTCCATCCCCGTTGTCCATTGAACCCGCTCTGAATAATCCCCCTTTTGCCGGATTATTGCCAATGTAATCATAAAAAGCCAATTTTTCGGGAATTTTAGACCAAGCTTCGGATAACGTTTGATTTTCGGCTAGCCCAGCACTAACCCTTCGGTATATTTCTTGCTGGAAGTATCCCTGATCCCATTGATAACGAGTAGGACCAAATAATTCGATGGGAGTAGTTGATGACCCATACCACATAGTTCCAGCAACAACAAAAGCCGCAAAAAAGACAGCAGCGATACTACTAGAAAGGACGGTTTCAATATTTCCCATACGTAATCCTTTGTATAAACGCTGGGGCGGGCGAACACTAAGATGGAATAAGCCCGCTAATATGCCCAATGTCCCCGCTGCAATATGATGAGAGGCTACTCCTCCTGGAACAAAAGGATCAAAACCTTCCACACCCCATGCTGGATTTACAGGTTGTACCTTTCCAGTTAGCCCATAAGGATCGGACACCCATATTCCAGGACCATACAATCCTGTTACATGAAATGCGCCAAAACCAAAGCAAGCCACTCCTGCGAGAAATAAATGAATTCCAAAGATCTTGGGCAAATCCAAAGAAGGTTTTCCTGTGCGCTCATCACAAAAAATTTCCAGATCCCAATACACCCAATGCCAGATAGCTGCCAAGAAGCACAAACCAGAAAACACAATATGCGCTCCGGCTACACCTTCGTAACTCCAAAGACCTGTTTTGCTTATAGTAATCCCTGTAATACTCCAACCGCCCCATGAATTGGTTATTCCTAAACGAGTCATGAAGGGGATAACGAACATACCCTGTCGCCACATTGGATCAAGAACGGGGTCAGAAGGATCAAAAACTGCTAATTCATATAGAGCCATCGAACCGGCCCAACCCGCAACCAGGGCTGTGTGCATTATATGAACAGAAAGCAAACGACCAGGATCATTCAATACGACAGTATGAACACGATACCAAGGCAAACCCATGGAAATACCCCTTTCTCAACGAAAAATAGACACTATGTAACTTTATTGCATTAGAATAGACTACGTACCTCCCCCCTCGGTGGATTATTTCGGAGAAAAGATTACGCTTTGTTCGATTAGTTTACTAATAATACAAGAATCTGGTTCAGAAGAAGAAAAAGAGAAGCAGATCTATTCTATACCCGATAAGTATCAATACGCAATGGGGGTTAATCCCATTTTCTATGAACGAATGTGCCCATATTTGTTCATCATTCAAAGGACCTATTCGTAAGAATTCTTTTGCATTCATTCTGTTTTCTTTTATTTTATGACCTTGACTATTATTC